TTCCTGATAGCTCAAAGGTAGAGCGTATGGCTGTTAACCATTAGGTTGTAGGTTCAAATCCTACTCAGGAAGCTTTTTAAAAGGGCAATTAACTCAAATGGTAGAGTATTTCGTTTACACCGAAAAAGTTAATGGTTCAAATCCATTATTGCTCATTCATTATTAAATAATTTCAATAATGTGTTTGTAGCTTAATTAGGATAAAGCATTAAACTACGGATTTAAAGAGTGAAAGTTCGATTCTTTCCAAACACGTTTTTTAATTAAAAGGGTGTATAGCTTAGTTTGGTAAAGCAGTAAACTTTTAATTTATAGATCTTAGGTTCAAATCCTAATGCACTCAATAAATGTATTCTAAACTAATTTATTTTTATTCATTAGAACTTTTTTTTCGATTAATTTATGTCTTTATAAGTTTTTTACTGTGTGTATTTATTGCAAGTATGAATATATATTATTTAGTATTTTTCGAAGTTTATCCATTCATTGTATATGAATTAAAAAAGTTTATTGTCACGAATGTGATGGATTTATTTGATGTATTATGACTTTTAGTTATATCAAAATCCTTCTTTTTTGTATTTCCTTATTGAATTTTTCAATTATTTAAATTTAATAGTCCTAGTTGATATTTATATCAAATAAGATTTTTTTATAAATCATTTTACTTTTCTTTTTGGATGGTTTTGATTTATTTGTTTTTTGTGCATTTTAGTTTATTACCTTTCATATTATCGATGTTAACAAAATGAGAAATTGATAATACTAATTTATTTGATATTTTTGTTGAATTCCGTATTATAAGTTACATAAGATGAGTTTTGGCTTTTCGTTATTTTATAGGCACCTTCAGTTTTTTTATCTTATTGTTAATTTTACATTTATGGTTTTTAATAAAAACAAAACGAATTTACTTCTTGATTAAATATTATCGGAAGCTTTTTATATTTGGAATTTTATGTATGTTATTTTTATTAATACCACCAGATAATTTTTTACAAATTTTTTGTATTGGATCTATATTTTTGACTTTCGAGTTAGTTTTTTTATTTATTTGTTATAAATTGTGTAATATAAAAGTTTTAAAAATATGCCTACATTTAATCAGTTATTAAAATCTTCTAGACGTCATAAAAAGATTACTACGAAATCTGTAGCCTTGGAAAAATGTCCTCAAAAAAAAGGAGTTTGCCTAAAGGTTTTTACAATGAATCCTAAAAAACCCAATTCAGCAGATCGTAAAGTAGTTAAATTGCAACTTAGTACTGGAAAATTAATTATTGGATATATACCGGGAGAAGGCCATTCTTTACAAGAACATTCAGTTGTTCTAATACGAGGAGGACGTGTAAAAGATTTACCAGGTGTTAAATATCATCTGATTAGGGGACCTTTAGATTTAGCCGCAGTTAGTAATCGAAAAAAAAGCCGTTCTAAATACGGTAATAAAAAGAATTAAGCTCCTATCGTTTAATGGTTTAAGACAATGCTTTTTCGTGGCATAAACGTGGGTTCAAATCCCACTAGGAGTAAATTTACTATGATTAACGGGATGGAGTAATATGGTTAACTCATTAGACTCATGATCTGAAGCTATAGGTTCAAATCCTATTCCCGTATATAACATTAAAGAAAATTAATTATGAAAAAAGAACTTTTGCAAACTAAAAGTCGTAGAAATAAGAAACGTATTTTTCGAAAAAAGAATATCAATCATCTTAAACTATTAAGTATGAAGTATAATTTATTTAGTTCTTTTATTTCTACAGAAAATATTATATTAAATAAAAAAATTTTATCTGAGTTAGTTTTCACAGAAAACGGTGGAATATTTAGCCTAATACAATGAAATTTCCGTTTTTATTATATGATACAATGGGATAGTTAGATATATAAAGTTTTTTAAGTAAATAAATTAAAATATTAAAAAAAGAGTTTGATCCTGGCTCCGAATAAACGTTAATGGTTAGCTTTACACATGCAAATTAAATAAATTTACTTTTCGAATTGTAAATTAATAGTGAACGGGTGAGTACAATATAGAAATTAACCTCAAATAATTGTTTAAAGCATGTAAAAATTTTATTGGTTTGAGAAGAGTCTATATAAGATTAAGTTGTTGGTATAATAAAAGTATACCAAGCTAATGATCTTTAGTTGGTCTATGAAGATGAACAACCACATTGGAATTGAGATACGGTCCAAACTTTATTTAAAGGCAGCAGTGAGGAATCTTGGGCAATGAGCGAAAGCTTGACCCAGCTAAATCATATATGTGAAAAAAACTTTTTGTTTTAAAGCATTAAAATTAAGGAAATAATGATAAGTTAAAAAAAAGTCCTGGCTAATTTCGTGCCAGCAGCCGCGGTAAAACGAGAAGGGCAAACGTTATTTGAATTTATTGGGCGTAAAGCATATGTAGGTGGAAACTTAACTTTTAGTTTAAATTTTAAATTTTATTTTTAAAAGTGGCTAAAAAAATAATTTTCTAGAGTTTAGGAAAAGATTATGGAATTTTAACTGTAACGGTAAAATGTTTTGATATTTAAAAGAACCTCAATAGTGTAAACAATAATCTAAAATAAAACTGACACTGAGATATTAAAGCATGGGTAGCAAAAGGGATTAGATACCCCTGTAGTCCATGCCCTGAACGATGAGTGTTAATTTTTGAATAATCAGAAATAAAGTTAACGCGTTAAACACTCCGCCTGGGAACTACGATCGCAAGATTAAAACTCAAAGGAATTGACGGGAACCTGCACAAGCAGTGGAGCATGTGGTTTAAATCGATAATACGCGCGAAATCTTACCAATCTTTGAATAAAAACAGGTGTTGCATGGCTGTCGTCAGTCCGTGCTGTGAAGCGTTTGGTTCATTCCACTAAACGGACAAAACTCTCGTATATTTTTGAATATAGACTGTTAAGGATATCTTAAAGGAAGGTGAGAATCACGTCAAGTCCTCATGACCCTAATAGATTGGGCTACTTTCATGTGCTACAATAATTTATGCAAAAAGAAGCGAAAATGTAAGTTTAAGCAAAACTTTGAAAGTAAATTAGATACGAATTATTTTCTGCAACTCGAAAATATGAAGTTGGAATTGCTAGTAATCGTAAATTAGAATGTTACGGTGAATAAGTTCTCGGGTTTTGTACACACCGCCCGTCACGCTATGGAAATTTATTTTATTTGAAAACTACTTTGTAATTCAATTGTAGTTTATGGTAAAAAAAGAACTGGAGTGAAGTCGTAACAAGGTAGCCGTAGGGGAACCTGTGGCTGGAAAATTAAGAAAATTCTACTATCCCATAAAAAGAGAAAAATAATGTTAGTTTATATAAATAACACGAATACTTCTATTTTATTATTTTTAATTAGTGTATTAGGAATATTTTTAAATCAAAAAAATATTCTTGTTATGTTGATGTCTTTAGAAATGATGTTTTTATCTATAAGTTTTAATTTAATATTTGCATCTATTTATTTAGATGATATTACAGGTCAAATTTTTTCGTTATTAATTTTAACGGTAGCAGCAGCAGAATCATCTATAGGATTGGCAATTTTAGTTATTTATTATCGGATCCGTAGTGTAATTACTGTGGAATTAATGCATTTAATGAAAGGATAGGATTTTGGTTAAGGGATTTAAAAATTTTTATAACGAGCACTTAATGAAAGCCTTGGTGAAAAATTTTGGACGTGACGCTACGAAAAGTTATAAGGAGGCATTGGCTTGTGATTTATAAATTTCCGTATTTAGAGTAAACTCATCAAAACTTCTTTGAAAAGTAATGTGAACTGAATCATCTAAGTAACATTATTGATAAAATCAATCGAGAAATCGTAAGTAATTGTGAATGAACGCGATATAAAAGCTTATATAAGAAAGTTTTAATTATAATTGACTAAAAAAGGTAAAAGCCCTGTATTAATAAAACTTTCTGTAATAAAATTTTTAAGTAATATGAATCTTAATTTGTATGAATAAAGGAGAACCACCTTCTAAGCTTAAAAAGTTTTTCAACCTATAGTGAACGAGTACCGTGAGGGAAAGGTAAAGAAATTCAAAAAGAATTTTTAAAATTAAGTGTTTTAAAATTTTCGAAGTATGTAACAACGAAATGCCTTTTGCATAATGAATCAGCAAGTTAATATATATTGCAAGCTTAATTAATAATAAAAAGGCATTAAAAGTAATATGTATTAGACCTGAAACCAAGTGATCTAGTTGTGAGTAAGTTAAGAACACTTTAAAAAGTTTTTGAAGACTGCACCCATATATGTAGCAAAATATAGGGATAACTCGTAATTAGGAGTGAAAGGCTAATCAAACTTGGAGATAGCCGGTTTTTCACGAAATGTATTTTAGTACTACGTTAATTATTATAAACCTTGAGTTAGAGTACAAAATAAATAAAGGGATGTAAAAATTTACTAAATTTTTTTTAACTCCGAATTAAAGTTTTTCTATAATTAGCAGACAGTCTATAAGCGATAAGGTTTATAGACGAGAGGAAAACAATCCAGATCGAATACTAAGATTTCTAAATTAAAACTTAGGGAAAAAATTGAAGAAAGTTCAAATAATAATTATGTTAGGCTTAGAAGCAGCCCTTCATTAGAGAAAGCGTTTCAGCTCATTATTTTTCTTTTTTTAATTTAAAATGTATAGAAACTTTAAGTTTTATATCGAAGTAGCGAATTAATATAATTTAATGGTAGTGAAACACTTTGTAAAAGTTTTTTAATTGTAAAATTATTAAGAATTAACAAAGATGCTAATGCTGATATGAGTAGCGAAAATTGCGTTAAAAAATCGTAATCACTTAATGTTTAAGGGTTTCAATGTAATTTCAAATTCATTGAGTTAGTCGGTCCTTAAGAGGTGAATAAAAATTGTACTCGATAGGAAATTAATAATTATATTATACTTTTTATATGTGTTATTAAAACATGAAAAAAATAATGTAAAAAATTTTATAATATTATTAATTAAAAAATAAGGCACAAAATTAATTTACATTGTTTTCGAGAAAAAATTATAAAAATACCAAACCGTACTTAAACCGACACAGGTAAATTTATTGAAAATATTATAAGTGGATGAAAAAATTATATTGAAGGAACTCGGCAAATTAACTCTGTATGTTCGCTATAAAGAGAGCCTTAAAAAGAGGTAGCATAAAAAAAGAAGCAACGACTGGTTAACAAAACCACAGGACTCTGCAAATTTGTGAAAAGCAGTATAGAGTCTGACGCCTGCCCAGTACTTAAAAATAAAAAATTTAGGTGAATGCTTATTTTTTAAATCTAAGTAAACGGCGGTTCTAACTATAAGAATCCTTAGGTAGCGAAATTCCTTGGCGGGTAAATTCCGTCCTGCATGAATGGCGTAACGATTGCTTCACTGTCTCCAATATAATTTCAGCGAAATTACATTATCCATGAAAATGTGGATTACTTACAGTAAGACGGAAAGACCCTAGATCCTTTACTTTGATTTTGAATTGTAAAATGTTTTTTAAGTGTAAAGAATAAGTGGGAATAATATAATAATGTTTTGAGATACCACTCGTTAAATTTAATTTTTTACTTAGTTTATAAATAATATTATAAAAGACCGTTCAAAAAAGAAAGTTTACTTGGGACGAGTACCTCCTAAATGGTAACGGAGGTGTACGAAGGTAAGGAACAGTTATTCATAATGAATAATGAAGAATATAATGGTGTAAACTTGCTTGACAATAAGATTTATAAATCAAATTGCGACGAAAGTCTGTCATAGTGACCCGATATTTAAGTGTGGAATTAATATCGTTCAACAGATAAAAGGAACTCTAGGGATAACAGATTCATCGTGATTAAGAGTTCATATTGATGTCACGGTTTGATACCTCGATGTCGACTCATCTTATCCTGAAATTGAAGTAGATTTCAAGGGTCTAGTTGTTCGCTAGTAAAAAAGGTACGTGAGTTGGGTTCAGAACGTCGTGAGACAGTTCGGTCCCTATCTACTGTAAGAAAAGAAAAATAAAAAGTGTATTCTTAGTACGAGAGGACCAGAATACTTTAACCTCTGGTTAAATGATTGTTATGCCAATAGCATAGTCAAGTAGCTACGTTAACTTTTAATAAATACTGAATGAATCAAGTGTATTAAGTATTCTTTTATATATTTTTCAAGAATAGTCTAAAAGATTATTAGATTGATCGGTTTAAAAATGTTATTTAGTAATAAATTTTAGTTTTTATAAATCCGAATTATTCAAAAAAATTTTAATTTAACTTAACCAAAAAATAATTATGACAAGAAAAGTAAATCCCATAAGCCTTAAGCTTGGTTTAACTCAAGTATGAGATTTTACAATACAAAATTATAATAAATTGAATTATTGTTATGCATTGTCTTTTTTAAAGCAATTGCAAATTGAAAATATTGTAAATAAAATTTTGAAAGTAAATAAATTTTTAATAAATGATAAAGAATTTTGATATTTTAATAATAAGCTTTTTTTAAATATTTATATTGTGGAAGTATTTTTTAATCAGGCAGATAAGTATTTATTTTTAATTCAAAAGTTATCAAAATTAGTATTTAGTTGATTTTCTTTAAAGATCTATTTACGTATTTATAAGCGAATTTATTGGATAACAACATCTAATTTAATATTAGGTTACGCGTCTTATCTTTTTCAGCAAAATAAAAATCCAAATAAAATATTATGGCAACTAAGTATATTTCTTAATAAGCACCTTTATCATAACAAAATAGTTTATTCTACTAAAGGTATTCGTTTAGTTTATTTAAAAGGATTTAAAATTAAGCTAGTAGGACGATTTGATAACACAAAAAGTCAAATGGCAAAAAGTATTCATCAAAGTTCCGGTTCGTTATCATTAGTATCTTTACAAAATCAAGTAGAATTTGTACAAAAAAATTTGTATACAAAACTAGGGAGTTGTGGATTGCAAATTTGATTGTTTTATGAAGTAGATTAGTATTTAAATAATGATTAAAGATAAAAAAACACATAATAAATATTTATTAAAATTAAATCAATCAAATCATATTTTGAAGTATGGGCGTTTTGGTATTAAATCACTTTCTTTTAGTAGATTAACTGAAACCCAATTAAATGCATTAAAATGAATAATATTAAAAAAATTAAAATTAATAACAAATAATAAAAAAAGTTTTCGTTTTTGAATATCATTATCATTAAATTTAGCGCTTACGAAGTTTAATATAGAATCAAGAATGGGTAAGGGCAAAGGCTCAATTTATACGCATGCTGTTTATATTCGACCAGGAATGATTTTATTTGAATTTGATAGTTTAACAGAACAACAAATGCAAAGCTTATTCGATTATATTTTAAAGAAGGTTTCGTTTAAAATTAAACTTACAAAATAGTTTTTTGTTAAAAATTTCAAATAGAAGAGAGAGAAACTCAAAGGTTGAGTGTTAATCTGTCGCATTAAAAGTTGCGGGTTCAAGTCCCGTCTCTCTCGTTTGTTAAATATTCGATTAACAAAGTTAAAATAATATTTATTATTATAAAACAATGCAATTTTCAGTTATGCAATGAGTTTCTCGTTGAATTTTTTCAACGAACCATAAAGATATAGGAACTTTATATTTAATTTTTGGTGCTTTTTCAGGTATTTTAGGTGGTTGTATGTCAATGTTAATTCGAATGGAATTAGCGCAACCCGGAAATCAATTATTATTAGGTAATCATCAGATTTATAATGTTTTAATTACAGCGCATGCGTTTTTGATGATCTTTTTTATGGTAATGCCTGTAATGATAGGAGGATTTGGAAATTGATTAGTACCAATTATGATTGGAAGTCCCGATATGGCATTTCCCCGTTTAAATAATATATCATTTTGATTATTACCACCTTCACTTTGTTTACTTTTAGCATCAGCGATTGTTGAAGTTGGTGTTGGGACAGGATGAACAGTGTATCCCCCATTAAGTTCAATTCAAAGTCATTCTGGAGGTGCAGTAGATCTTGCAATATTTAGTTTACATATATCAGGAGCCTCATCAATTCTAGGTGCAATCAATTTTATTTCCACTATTTTAAATATGCGTAATCCTGGGCAAAGTATGTATCGTATGCCGTTATTTGTATGATCTATTTTTATTACAGCATTTTTGTTATTATTAGCTGTTCCAGTTTTAGCTGGAGCAATTACAATGCTTTTAACTGATCGTAATTTTAATACGGCCTTTTTTGATCCCGCGGGTGGGGGTGACCCCATTTTGTATCAGCATCTTTTTTGATTTTTTGGGCATCCTGAGGTTTATATTTTAATTCTTCCTGGTTTTGGCATGGTAAGTCATATTGTGGCAACTTTTTCAAGGAAGCCTGTTTTTGGGTATATTGGAATGGTTTATGCTATGGTTTCTATTGGAGTGTTGGGCTTTATTGTATGAGCACATCATATGTATACAGTAGGTCTTGATGTGGATACTAGAGCTTATTTTACTGCTGCTACAATGATTATTGCAGTTCCAACAGGAATTAAAATATTTAGTTGAATTGCGACGATGTGAGAAGGATCATTATATTTTAAGACACCTATGCTTTTTGCAACGGGTTTTATTTTTTTATTTACCATAGGAGGTTTAACTGGGATTGTTTTAGCAAATTCGGGATTAGATATTAGTTTACATGATACTTATTATGTAGTGGCGCATTTTCATTATGTATTATCTATGGGTGCTGTTTTTGCTATTTTTGCTGGTTTTTATTATTGATTTGGTAAAATTACCGGTGTGCAGTATCCAGAATTATTAGGAAAAATTCATTTTTGATCAACTTTTATTGGGGTTAATCTTACATTCATGCCAATGCACTTTTTAGGATTAGCTGGAATGCCTAGGAGAATACCTGATTATCCAGATGCTTATGCGGGTTGAAATTTAGTAGCTTCTTATGGTTCTTATGTTGCTTTATTTAGTACATTATTCTTTTTTTATTTAGTTTTTGTTTCACTAACATCAAAAAATCCGTGTGTGAATGCTCCATGAGATTTTGGACAAACAAAGACTACGGGAAATTCAACTTTAGAATGAGTTGTAACTTCTCCACCGGCGTATCATACATTCGAAGAAATGCCATTAATTTGTGAAACCGCGGAATAAAATGTTAAATAAATTAAAATTTAATAGCTTCCTTTTTTTAATGGTTGTATCAAGTTCTTTTGTTTTTAATGATGCACCTGAAAATTGGCAGTTAGGATTCCAAGATCCAGCAACTCCTATTATGGAAGGAATTATAAATTTGCATCATGATTTAATGTATTTTATTTGTGTTATTTTTATATTTGTTTCTTGAATGTTGGTTCGTACATTATGACATTTTGAAAGTACACAAAATAACACACCTTCTTCATTAGTGCATGGAACTTTAATTGAAATTATTTGAACAGTAACCCCAGCGTGTATTTTATTGATTATAGCGATTCCTTCATTTTCACTTTTATATGCTATGGATGAAATTATATCACCAGCTATAACTATTAAAACATTGGGTCATCAATGATATTGAAGTTATGAATATTCTGATTACTTAAATTCAGAAGGAGAATCTATTATGTATGATAGTTATATGATACCTGAAGAAGATTTAAATATAGGGCAATTAAGATTATTAGAAGTAGATAGTCGAATGGTTGTGCCTATAAATACTCATATACGCGTTATTGTTTCTGCGGCGGATGTACTTCATAGTTGAGCAATTCCTTCGTTAGGAGTTAAATGTGATGCAGTACCCGGGCGCTTAAATCAGACATCTTTATTTATCAAAAGAGAGGGTATATATTATGGGCAATGTAGTGAAATATGTGGTATTAATCATGGATTTATGCCAATCGTTGTAGAAGCTGTAAATTTACCAAATTACGTATCTTGAATTTCAAATAAATTAAACGAATAAAATAATGCGATTTTCTTTAATCCAAATGATCGTATTACTTATAATTTTTTTTATACTTTTCGCGTCGGATTTTACAATAATAAAAAAATTAACTGAATTTTTAAATCAGTTTTTTAAAAAATTTTTAAAATAAAATTATGATTCATTTATCAAAAATAGCAAAGTCTGTACAAAGACACCCTTTCCATTTAGTAGATCCTAGTCCTTGACCATTTGTAGCCTCATTATCTGCTTTTTCGTGTGCAATAGGTGGTGTAATGTATATGCATGCGTACAAACAAGGAGGTATCATTTTATTATGTGGCTTTTTAATGTTATTTATGACAATGTTTGTATGGTGGAGAGATGTTGTAAGAGAATCAACATTTGAGGGCCACCATACAGGAATAGTGCAACAAGGATTACGTTATGGTGTATTCTTATTTATTGTGTCTGAAGTTTTATTTTTTTTTGCTTTTTTTTGAGCTTTCTTTCATAGTAGTTTAGCTCCTACAGTAGAAATAGGCCTAACTTGACCACCTAAAGGAATAAGTGTTTTAAATCCATGAGAGATACCTTTTTTAAATACTTTAATTTTATTACTTTCTGGATGTACAGTTACTTGATGCCATCATGCTATTGTTGCAAACTTTAGAAGTCAAGCTATTTTAAGTTTAATATTAACTATTATTTTAGCTGTTATTTTTACTTCTTTACAAGCATACGAATATAATATGGCAGATTTTAGATTATCAGATGGTATTTATGGTTCTACATTTTATATGGCGACTGGATTTCATGGTTTTCATGTTTTAATAGGAACAATTTCACTATTTATTTGTTTATTACGTTTATTACAATATCAATTAACTCAAGAACACCATTTTGGATTTGAATCTTCGGCTTGATATTGACATTTTGTAGATGTTGTTTGGTTATTTTTATTTGTATCTATTTATTGGTGAGGCGGAATTTAAAAAATGTTAAATTTTAGTATTGTTGTTATATTATCATTAATTTTAATTTCTAAAAATCTTATATTATTAAACGAAGAAACTTTAATTCTTTTATGTTTTGTTACTTTTTGTTGGCTTGGTTTTACTAGACTTAAAGATTCATTAAATGCAGATTTCGATATACAAAAAAAAGAAATCGAAGCAAAGCTTTTAGAATCTTTTGAATCTATTGTAAACTCATTGATGACAAATTTAAAATGACAAAAATTTTTTCCTATATTAATAACTAATTTTAGTATATTAGAAAAACAATTTACTATTTTAAGTTCTAAAATAACTAAACAAATACCAACAATTCAAAATCAAGAGTTGCAAAAAACGTATTTTAAGAAACTTTCTTTCGCAAAGCGTTTAGAAGAGCAAACAGGTAAAGTAATTAGTTTAGTATTGGTGAAAAAAATCGAAAAGGCTACATTATTAAAATATTTTTATTCAACTAAAATAAAAATGCCAACTTTTCAATGTAATTATAAAATAGCATTGAGGGAATATATTGAAACCATATAATTGTCTGGAAGCGGGTATAGAAAAATTGGTAACTTCATTAGTTTTCCACACTAAATCTTACGGGTTCGAGTCCCGTTACCCGCTTTTGAGTTCGATGGTGTATAGCCAAATTGGTAAGGCATTAGCTTTTGATGCTATCATGTAAAGGTTCGAGTCCTTTTACACCAGGTTGAATTTTTTAAGCTTGTACTCGCTTGGTGAAATTTGGTAAACACGATGGATTTAAAATCCATTCTCAATTTAAGAGTTACTGGTTCAAGTCCAGTAGCGAGTATAAGAAATTTAAAAAACTTTTTATTTAAATTAAATTATTAAATGCGTTTATTGAAACGTCCACTTATTTCAATAGTAAATAATCATTTAATTGATTATCCTACACCAATTAATATACATTATGCTTGAAATTTTGGATTTTTAGCATCTATATGTTTAATTATACAAATTATAACAGGTATTTTTTTGGCTATGCATTACACGCCACATGTAGAGTTAGCTTTTGCAAGTGTAGAACATATAATGCGGGATGTAAATTATGGATGACTTTTACGTTATATACATTCTAATGGAGCTTCAATGTTTTTTATTGTTGTATATATACATATCTTTAGAGGATTATATTTTAGTTCCTATACTAAACCACGTCACTGAGTATGGGTTATTGGGGTTATTATTTTTTTATTAATGATAATAACTGCATTTATAGGTTATGTTTTACCTTGGGGACAAATGAGTTTATGGGGGGCTACTGTAATTACAAATTTAGTTTCTGCAGTACCTTTAATCGGAGATTCTATTGTTACTTGGTTGTGAGGTGGATTTTCTGTAGACAATGCTACATTAAATAGATTTTTTAGTTTACATTATTTACTTCCTTTTATTATAGCTGCTGCTTCTTTAATTCATTTAGCTATTTTACATCAAGATGGATCAGGTAATCCTTTAGGTATTGATTCTAATGTTGATAAAATAAGTATGTTTCCGTATTTTATTTATAAAGATCTATTAGGTTTATTAGCATTTATACTTTTCTTCTCTTTATTTATTTACTTTTCTCCAAATGTTTTAGGCCACTCAGATAATTATATAGAAGCTAATCCTATGGTAACGCCTGCACATATTGTACCGGAATGATATTTTTTACCATTTTATGCTATTTTAAGAAGTATTCCACATAAGTTAGGAGGTGTTGTAGCAATGATTTCTGCTATATTAGTTTTAGCATTATTACCTTGAATTCATAGTACAGAAGTACGAAGTTCTAGATTTAGACCTGTTTATAGATTTTTATATTGGACTATGTTGGGATGCTGTTTAATTTTAGGGTGAATTGGTGGAATGCCTGTGGAAGAACCTTTTGTCTTAATAGGGCAAATTGCAAGTATTTATTATTTTATATATTTTTTATGTATATTACCTATTTTAGGTAATATAGAAAAATTTTTACTTAATTTTCATTAATAATTTAAATTATGGATATGTTTAAAAGTAAACATATCCATAATTTAAACAATACGGATAGAGGGATTTGAACCCTCATGATTTAATTTATCATTAGAACCTAAATCTAACATGTCTACCAATTCCATCATATCCGTTTTTTTATTTTCTTAATTCAATAAATTTTAAAGACCCTCCAAAAGTTCTATTTAATTGTATTTCAATTTTTTGCTTGCGGACATCAGTTCGTTGATGCATAGTAAGAACAATTGCACCAATCATAGCCACTAATAAAATTAAACCTGATAAAATAAATAGAAAACAATATTTTGTATATAAAACATTACCTATTACCTGAATATTAGTAATATTTTGATTTTCCACAATTCAAGAAATTCAAATAAAATTATTTTGCTTCAAATTAAAAATATTAAAAATATTAAAAACTTTTGATAACTGGGTGAATAAAATAAAAAATACGGTCAAACCTATAGGAACAATTGAAAAAAAACCTTGATTTACAGATGTTTTTTTTATATTTAACATCATTACGACAAATAAAAATAATACAGCAATTGCTCCCACGTAAACGATTAATAACATAAATGATAAAAATTCTGCACCAAATAATAATAATAAACCAGCGATATTGCAAAAAACTAAAATTAAAAATAAGACTGAATGTACTGCATTTGATGAACTTATAACCATAATTGACGCAATTAAAGCAAAAATTGAAAACGTAATAAATAAAAAGATATCTATTTGCATATCTTACTAATTTAAAAAAGCGAAAAAAGGGATTTGAACCCTCAACCATAATCTTGGCAAGATTATACTCTACCTATTGAGCTATTTTCGCGGTTATATTTTTGGGGCGGAAGGAACTCGGCACGGTTGAGTAGTAGATTGTGAATCTAAAAGTCATGGGTTCAAATCCCATCTTTCGCCTTAAGAAATTGAAACTTTATATTTTATAGCTGATATTGCTTTACCAGGGTTTAAAAATTTTGGACAAGTTTTACTACAATTCATAATTGTGTGGCATCTAAATAAGCGCATTCGATGATTTAAAAAATCTAAACGTGATTTAGTATTAATATCCCTAGAATCTAAAATCCATCTATACGCTTGTAATAAAATAGCAGGTCCTAAATATTTATCGTGATTCCACCAATAACTAGGACAACTAGCTGAACAACAAGCACATAAAATACATTCATATAAGCCATCCAACTCTGCACGATCGTACTTCGATTGTAAATGCTCTTTTTTAATAGAACTACTATTACTTTGTAATCAAGGTTTAATCATTTTGTATTGGGCATAAAAATGTGTTAAGTCAGGAACTAAATCCTTTATTATATACATATGGGGTAATGGATAAATAGTTATAAATGTTTCATTCGCATCTAAAGATTTTAGACATGCTAAAGTATTAACTCCATTTATATTCATAGAACAGCTTCCACATATACCTTCTCTGCAAGAACGTCTAAAAGTTAAAGTTGAATCTTGTAAATCTTTTGCTTGAATTAAAGCATCTAAGATCATAGGCCCACAAGTTTTTAAAGAAATCGGGTAAATGTTAAATCAAGGTCTTTTGTTCAGAAGAGGGTTTCACCTATATACTTGTAAATATTTTTGTCAATCACCTTTAAAATAAAATAAATTTAATTTATTTGAACTTTTTTGTAAGAACATTTTTTGATTAAAAAATTAGTAATAAAATAATTATACAAATAAGAGAACTTATAATTAAAAAAAATAACAGCAATAATTTTGGACTCAAGAAAATACCTAAATCTCACATAATTTGTTTTAAACCATTCAAAGCATGATAAAAAAGGCTAAATAAAACTATTATAACCATAATTTTATAATAAAAGAATCAAAAATTTTTTAAAATATTAAAGTTAAATAAGTATTTATTATAACTGCTACATATTACTAATTGTATATAAGTAGGATAAAACACAATAGATGAAGTTAATAAAATACCTGAAATCCTATGTCAAATAGAAGCTAAAGACGATATTTGTGCCGCATAAATTGTAATGTGTGGTGATAGAGGACGATTATACATAAAATATATTTTTTATTAGCTAAAAGTTATACTATTCTGTCCAGAATGGGATTTGAACCCATGGCTCAAGGGTTTTCAACCCTATGCTCTAACCACTGAGCTATCCAGACTTATATTGGATGAAGTAGGATTTGAACCTACGATAAGTTTAATTCTTATGTCAATTTTCAAAATTGATGCTTTCAACCACTCAGCCATTCATCCTTACTTAAAATTTAGGGTAGTAGGATTTGAACCTACAATTTTTTACTCCCAAAGCAAATACGTTAACCAATTACGTTATACCCTAATTTGTTTTATTTAAACTATTAAGTGAATAATATTAAAAAAGCCATCATTAATGCAAATAATGCTACAGCTTCAGTTAATGCAAATCCTAAAATAGTATAACCAAATAATTGTTGTTTTAATGATGGGTTACGTGCATAAGCCATTACTAATGACCCAAATACAATACCTACACCAGCACCTACACCAGTTAAACCAATAGTTGCTAAACCAGCACCTATCATTTTTGCACTTTGTAAAGTTACATTCATTTTCAAAAAATTTTAATTATAAGCCTCTCGTAAAAGCTAGAATCGGATTCGAACCGATGTAAAAAAGATTTGCAATCTTTTGCATAAACCACTATGCTATCTAGCCTCTTAACGGAAATAGGATTTGAACCTATAACTTTTGGATTATGATTCCAACGTTCTCACCAATTGAACTATTCCGTCTTTATATATATCGTTTTTTTAAGTTTTTACAACCATTATGAGATAACATAGAATTGTTTGTAACTGATAAAATATTAAGAAAAGAATGCTTAAAATACTTTAGCACAATTTTTTTATTTTTATCAAACCCACTTAAATTTAAATGAATATTTTTAATTTTTGACTTATTTAGATACTCTAAAATTAATCCCAAAATTGAAATTATTGTTGTTAATGTTACTTTTTTAGTACCTCGAGATTTTTTTGATCCCGCAGAAGTTCAAAATAAGACTCCTCCTTTAATATTTGTAACAGTACATAAGATATTATTAGATGTGAATAATATATTTAATCTAATAGATTTTAAGTTTTTTATACACATTTTTTTTAACTGTCTAAGAATTCCATATAAAAATAGTAGTTTTAGCAAAGATAGATATACTATTGAGTTCGAAATGGGATCATATATTTAGTATCCACTTTTTTAGTTAAAAAAAATTGACTTCAATTATTCTCATTCTAAAGCTCCTTTATACCATTCATAAATGAACCCTATCGTTAATATTAATAAAAAAACAACCATACTTCAAAATCCAAATAAAGAAAGATTACCCAATGTTAAAGATCATGGAAATAGAAAACTAATTTCTAAATCAAAAATTAAAAATAAAATAGCAACTAAATAAAATCTAATATCAAAGGTTGCACGAGCATCATCAAAAGGATTAAAGCCACATTCATATGCGCTAACTTTTTCTTGATCTTCTTTCTTAGGAATTAAAAAGTAGGATAACCCAAAGATTAAGATGGATAAACAAAAAGAAATACATAAAAATATTAAAATTATTGAATATTCAGTAAAAATTAGTTTCATAGTAAATCTTTATTATGGTAATCAATTAAAACTTAATAAAATTCCAGCTGTAAATAATACTCAACCTAAAGATAAGGGTAAAAAAATTTTCCAACCTAATCTCATTAATTGATCATAACGATATCTAGGAAATGCAGAACGTACCCAAATGAAACCAAAAAGTAATAAAGTTGTTTTTAAACCAAACCAAATAGTCGAAGGAATTCAATAAAACACCACTAAATTAAAAACTGGTAATCATCCTCCTAAAAACAAAATTGTAGTTAAACCACACATTAAAATCATATTTGCATATTCGCCTAAAAAAAATAATGCAAACCCCATAGCAGAGTATTCTACATTATATCCAGCAACTAATTCAGCTTCAGCTTCCGGTAAATCAAACGGTGCTCTATTTGTTTCTGCTAATACAGAAATATAAAACATAACTAAAGCAGGTAACAATGGAATAGCATATCATACTGTTTGTTGAGCTAATACTATTTCTGTAAGATTTAATGAACCTGCGCATAATAAAACATTAATTAAAATTAATCCAATCGAAACTTCATATGAAACCATTTGTGCAGCTGAACGTAAAGCACCTAAAAAAGCATATTTCGAGTTACTTGATCATCCAGAAATTATAATACCATAAACTCCTAAGGAAGAAATAGCTAATAAATATAACATACCCATATTTATATCTGAATAAACCATACCCTCACCAAATGGTAACACACATCAGGCAACTAAAGCTAACAAAAATGTTAATATGGGTGCTAAAGTAAACATACTTAAATTTGCGCTTGACGGTAAAACTGTTTCTTTAACAAATAACTTTAATCCATCTGCAAGAGGTTGTAATAAACCAAAAACCCCAACTATATTAGGCCCTTTGCGACGTTGCATTGCAGCCATTACTTTACGCTCAGCTAAGGTCATATATGCTATTGCTATTAATAAAGGTATTATTATTATTATTATTTTTAAAATTATACTTATTAAGAACATATTCATATTTAATATAAAAAAGGTGTAGACATTGCTGATGAAATTATTAAAATTAGCTCTATATCTATGAAAACGAATAAAATACTTAGGGCAGAAATTCCTAAAATTAAAGAGCTTAATTTACTCATAGGTTTAAGCACTTTCCAATGATTAGATAAAGATCCAAAATATATACTCTTTACTAATCGAATATAGTAAAAACAAGCAATACAACTCATACCAACTGCGATTAAACTTATACCAAACGAGTTTACTTGTAAAGCCGATAATAAAACAAACAATTTAGAAAAAAAACCCGCTGTCGGAGGAATACCTGCCATTGAAAATAGGAAAACAATGATCGCTCCTGCTAAAAATGGATTATGCTTAACTAAACCATCAATATCAATTAAATAACGCATTTGATAAAATATTGGATAATTGTAAACTTTAGTATTAATAACAAAAGCAAATATTCCTAACATTGTAAGTATATAAACGAGTAAATAAAAAATAATACTCGTAATACCCTCAACGTCTCCACTTAATATAGCTAATAAAATAAAACCTACATGATTAATGGAACTATATGCAAGGAAACGTTTTCATTTATACTGAGCAAATGCTCCAAAAGTACCTATTAAAATTGATAAGAATGTCGATAATAAAATAATATCTTGCCAAAATGGAATTAAATCATAAAAGGTATATAATAAAAATCTAAATAATAAACCTATAATTGCAAGTTTAGGTAAAATAGAAAAAAAAGCTGTTACAATAAAAGGAGCTCCCTCATAAACATCAGGTGATCAAATATGAAATGGGGCCGCGCTTAACTTAAATAAAAGTGCTACTAAAATAAAAATAAAACCTACTACTAAATTATACGAAAATAGATTTTCACCTATTAAAAACCCTGAAAAAAATTGTGCTAAATCATTTAAATTTGTTAAACCTGTAAGACCATAAACAATTGATGAACCACAAAGTAAAAATGCGGAAGAAAAAGCGCCTAATATAAAATATTTTAATCCTGCTTCAGTTGAAAACTCAGAAGTTCTATTTATACTTGCTAAAATATAAAATATTAAACTTTGAAATTCTATTGCCAAATAGATAGTCAATAAATCATAAGATTGCAAAATAAATAACATTGCTACTATTGCTAGTAATATTAAAATTCAAAATTCAAAATAATTTAATTTCTCGTATAGTAAATATTCAAAAGATAAAAGAAATCAACCTATAGTTGTTAAAATTACAATTAATTTAGCATAATAAGTAAAATAATCATTAATTAGAAAATTGTTTCAACTTATAATACTTAAAGGAACTTGCAAAAATATTAAAAGAAAACTAAATATTAATACTTGTAAAACCAATAAAGTAAAATTTTGACTTAATAAAGGGTAACCTAACGTTGAATATGTACTTAAAAAAACACCATACATAAGCAACAAACAAAGACTACAAACAATGTAAGTTTCTGTTAATATAGAATAGAAATTATATAAAAAATTATACATCAATTAAATTTTATTTTAAAGTTACAATAAAAGTTCTACAAGATATCTGCTAATTTCAATACTAGAAATACGTATTAAAAATAATAAAGTTATCTTAATTTTTTTAATATGAAGATAATCAGTTAATATTGCTTTTAACCCTAAATTCATATGTAAAAGTACAAAACCAATTATTAACACAGTTATTTCTACATCTACTAAAATTCCGCTAAAGAAAAAAATACCTCCTAAACGCATTAAAATTCAAGTAATATCAAATATATTCATAGTAAAAATTATAACAATTGTTCTATTAAACTAAGTACAGAAAAATGAAGTTCACCTAAAAATGGAACTGGATAAATCCCTAATCATAATACCAAAAATGTTAAAGGCAATAAGATTCAAAACTCTCGTCTCGAAACGTCTTGAAAAGAAGTAAAATATTGGGTTTTCAAACCTCCAAAACTTATTCGATTAAAAAGTCAAATAGAATATGCCGCGCCTAAGATCATTCCTATAGCCGCAAAAAAAGTTAAAATTCGGTTGATTTGAAACATACCAACAAGTACTAATAACTCTCCTACAAAACTACTTGTCCCGGGAAATCCCAAATTTGCAAAAGTAAAAAATAAAAAAAAAATACCAAAAATTGGCATTACTTGCATTAAACCTCCATAGTATTTCAATACTCGAGTTTTATAGCGATCATACAAAACTCCAACACATAAAAATAATGCACTAGATACTAATCCATGACTTAACATTAGTAATATACTACCTTCAATCCCTTGCAGGTTTAAGGAAAAAATACCAATTGTTACAAATCCCATATGAGAAATTGATGAGTAAGCTATTATTTTTTTTAAGTCTACTTGCCTTAACGTAGTTAATGATGCATATAAAATAGCAATAATGCTCAAAGTAAAAATTAACGGCGTAAAATAAATAGACGCTTCAGGAAACATTGGTATTGAAAAGCGTAAAAAGCCATACCCGCCCATTTTCAACAATACTCCAGCTAAAATTACAGAGCCTGCTGTAGGAGCTTCTGCATGTGCTTCAGGCAATCAAATATGAAATGGGATCATAGGTATCTTTACAGCAAAGCTTGAAAAAAACGCTAATCAAAAAATAATTTGCTTTAATTCTGCAAAATTATAATATCATAAAATTTGTAAGTCTGTAGTACCTACTTCAAAATAAATTGTTAATAATGCTAATAACATCAATAATGATCCAATTAAAGTATACAAGAAAAATTGGTACGCGGCTCTAATTTTACGTTCTCGTGACCCTCATATACCTACTATTAAAAACATCGGTATTAAAACACTTTCAAAAAATATATAAAATCATAATAAATCTAAAACACAAAATACTTGAATTAAACAAAACTCTAACAATAAAAAACAAATTAAATATTCTTTAACTAAATTTCGTACAGATCCTCAACTAACTAAAACACAGAATATTGTTAATAACGTTGTTAATAATATAAAAAACAGCGAAATACCATCTATTCCAATTGTATAATATAAATTAAGCGACGGCACCCAATTATATGTATTACTAAATTGAAATAGAGCTGTTGTATTATCAAATTGTATCCATAAAATTAAAGAAAATAAAAAGGTTAAACATACAGTGTTTAATGCCACTAATCTGCATAAATATTCATTTGTTGCGGGAATAACAAATAGTATTAAAACCCCAAAAATTGGGGTAATACATACTAAAGCTAAAGGGTTTACAAATTCTAAGCTTATCATAAAATTTATTATTTAATTGGGTCTAGATTGATTCGAACAACCAACTTTACGCTTATCAAGTTACAATCGATATTTTAACTTTTAGTATAATTATAAAATACCTTTGCTTAAAACTGTACATGATAATTTCTTATCATACAGCTTCCTTATTAATAATAAATTTCATTACTAATACAAAATACAATCAGCATATCTCTTTCATTACAAAAAAGCATTGGCTTAAGTAAAGTTCCTTTTGATACATGTTCCAATTTTTTATATTTTAAATTCGTAGAGTCTTATTTTACACCATTTTATATCAAGCTTAAATTTAACGCACGCTATTAAATTTGATATTATTTAAATAAACCTTAGAGTTATGATGTTTTCAATAAATTTCTATACGTACTCAATAAATTTAGTAATTTAATTTAGCTCTGATAATACTCATAAATTAAATTTTGTATTCAAGCTCCGAATAATAAGATTTGCACTTATATAAAAAATTAATTCGTATATATTTTATTTATAAATACGAGTATTAAATAATATTTAATGATTTAATACAACTCATGTCACACGCGTACGCTCTAACCTTTAAGCTATAGACCCTAACTAACTTAAAATACTTACTATATGAAAAATATTAAAACTGAATAAAAAACTAATAATTGAATTTGATTAAAAATAATTAAAAAAAATAAGCAAGCTCCTAAAACAATAAAAAATAAATAATGACTCAACTGACCAGTTTGTAATCTAGAAAAAGTATGTGATCAAGTTGGCACTATTTTAGAAAAGCCATAAGGACCTAATAATTCAATAAATCCTCTATCCAAGTTTTTAAAAGAAACTAAATAACCAAAGTTTAATATAGGATAAACAAAAAATCTATTATATAAAACATCTCAATACCATTTTTTATTAATTAAAAAACATATACTACGATAAAAAGTATTATATAAATATATATGAATTCTTGTAACATTAATAATAGTAGCTAAAACAATTCCTAAAACACTTAATATAAAAGGTAACCATTTTAGATTTATCTTTAACCATTCAGCTTCCATAAAATAGGAATTTGATGGCAAAATAATAATTGAAGACTTTCAAAAATCTGTACCTAATCCTATAAACAAATCTTTCCCTAAATAACCTATGAAAATACTACCAAAACCTAATATAATTAAGGGAATTAACATTAATAGAGAAGGTTCATGGCTTTTTAAAATAATTATTCTTGTTGTGCTCACAGAATTTATAAATGTTAAATAAATTAAACGAAAAGAGTAAAAAGCTGTAAAAAATACTGATAAGTTTCCTAATCAACAAGCAAATGCTCCTTCAATAGAATGTACATTTTTATTTAATGTAACTTGTGTTAATTCTAAGATAAAATCTTTAGAATAAAACCCTGTCAAAAAAGGAAATCCTGCTAATGCAAGGGACCCTATTAACATTAAAGAATATGTTAAGGGTAAAAATTTAATAAGCGATCCCATTTTGCGCATATCTTGTTCATTTGCTAAAGCATGTATAACTGAACCAGCACTTAAAAATAATAACGCTTTGAAAAAAGCATGATTTGCTAAATGGAACATACTAACATTATAACATGAAATTCCGCAAGCAAATATCATATATCCTAATTGGCTACAAGTTGAATATGCAATAACCCTTTTTAAATCATTCTGAAAAATACCTGACATTCCTGCAAAAAAGGCCGTAAGAGATCCAAATAGTACTAAAATATTTAAAACGCTAGACGAAAATTCAATTAAAGGGGAAAATCGAATCAATAAAAAAACACCAGCGGTTACCATAGTCGCTGCATGAATTAATGCAGAAACTGGCGTGGGGCCTTCCATTGCATCAGGCAATCACGTGTGTAGTCCTAATTGAGCTGATTTTCCTACCGCGCCTATAAATAAAAAAACACCAATCAACGTTATGCCAGAAATATTAATGCCTCCAAAATTTAAATGATAATTACTAAATAATGGCGATAATGAAAAAATAATAAAATAATCCACTGATTGAAAAATATAAAAGACTGTTAATATACCTAAGCTTAATCCAAAATCTCCTATTCTATTTACTACTAAAGCTTTAATAGCAGATTGATTTGCTGCTAATCGAGTAAATCAAAAATTAATTAATAAATATGAAGCTAATCCCACTCCTTCTCAACCAACAAACATTTGCACAAGATTATCTGCAGTCACTAAAACTAACATAAAAAATGTAAAAATTTCTAAAAAAGCCATAAAACGAGGTAAATGAGGATCAATTTGCATATACTCTAACGAATATAAATGCACTAAAGTTGAAATAACTGTTATAACAACTAACATCGTAACTGTAAGACTGTCAAATAAAAAACTTCAAGAAATTTTAAAAATTCCTACTTCAATTCACGGACTAAGTACAATACAATGATTCAATCCCATAAAACCTACTTCATAAAACGCAATAAGAGATAAAATCATAGATGAAAAAACACATACAACTGAAATTGTACCCGAACCTTTATGACCTAAGAAACGTCCCAAAAAACCCGAGAAAATAGATCCTAGTAAAGGCAACCATAAAATAAGTAAGTACATACCGCTTTTTTAACTAATCTTTAAATTTTAACGATTTAGGATAAACAAAGATTGAATTTAATAATTTAAAATCACAAAATTTTATCGTATTTAAAATTACAAAACTAATTTTTTGATCGATTATTAAAGTATCTACACCTTTTTTATCTTTAATTAATTGACCAAAATAACTAACTAATAAATCCGAAGTTATTTCAAGATTTTTAACCAATATTTTTATTAATAAACCTTGTTTATTCAAAGTTCTTTCAGTTTTTTTTAATATTTCCTTGGTATTAATATCAATAACTTGTTTACGGATTTTCAAAGATTTTAAAAATTTTGGTAAAAAATAATGTGTTAAAATAGCATAAAATATTGAGAAAATTAAAACTAATCAAAAAATTTGTGAAAGGACAATAATACGATCTAATTGAGGCATTCTTTCTTATGTATTAATGGAATTCTAAAACATCATTTAAATAAATACATGTTAACAATGTAAAAACATACGCTTGTAAACCAGCTATAGCTAATTCAAGCCCTATAAGTGCTAATAAAAGTCCTAACGGAATTAAATGAAATACAGCTAATAAACCTCCTGCAGATAACATAGTTCATGCAAAGCCAGCAATAATTTTTAATAATGTATGACCTGAAGTCATATTCGCAAATAATCTTATAGACAAAGTAAAAACTTTAACAATGTATGAAAGGAATTCAATTGTAATTAATAATGGTACTATAGGTAAAGGTACGCCTCTTGGTAAAAATAATGCAAAAAATTTAAACCCATGGGCTTGAATACCAATAATATTTATACCTATAAAAATTGATAAAGCCAAACCAAATGTGAAAGTAATATGGCTAGTTACTGTAAAACTATAAGGCACCATTCCTATTAAATTACAAAAAAGAAGAAATAGATGCAATGCAAAAATAAATGGAAAATACGCTTCACCTTTAGATCCCAAATTATCTTGGACCATACTCGAAGTTATATTATATACCATTTCGTTTAATAATTGCCAGTTGGTAGGTATTATAGTATTTTTATAAAAACTTAAACTAATTCAAAATATTGCTATTAAAAAAGAAAATATCATAAATAATACTGAATTTGTTATTGAAATATTTAAGCCGAAAAATGCTAAAGGTATTAAAGTAACGATTTCAAATTGTTCTAAAGGACTTGCAATCAAAATAGATGTCAACATAATTTTAAATATATTAATTAAACATACCAGGAGAAGAAGGACTTGAACCTACAACCATTGGTTTTGAAAACCAAAGCTCTACCTAATTAAGCTATTCTCCTATAAATCTTATTCAATATAAATCATAAACCTATTTTGTAATATAGCATTTATTAATAATTTATTCAAGACTGTATTTGGTCAAAAAAAATCTAAATGATCCACTTTTATTTTACTTCAATTTATAATAGATTGGCGTATTAAAAATATACTATGTAATAAAATTTCTAAAAATAAAAAAACTTTATAACCTCGGATAGTTGCTATGAAAGATAAAAATTTTCGTTTTTTAAGATTTTGTTTATAAGAAAAATAAAGTTTTTGGCTTAATAAACATTCTAAAAATAAATTATTAGGAAAAATTACTTTAGATAATTCTTCAAATTTATAAGACATCTGAACATAATTTAATGTATTAAAAATTAAAAGACTCTTATTTTTTGAAAAGTTATTATCTAAAGAGTCAAATACTTCAATAAAATTAGATTGACTATTTAATCTAAATTGATTCATTTTATAATATTTTATACTTAAATTCTTCTAAATTTGGAAATAATCGGACTCGAACCCATAATCTTATGTATGCAAAACATATATTTTACCAAAATTAAACTATATTCCCTAGAGGGAAAGAAATCCCTTGAAATCTCTGAGAAGATGGTTGAGTGGTTTAAAACAACGGTTTGCTAAATCGTCACACTTTAATTTTAGAAAAGTGTCATGGGTTCAAATCCCATTCTTCTCAACGCTAGCAAATTTTAAGGTTTGCGCTTTGAAGGACTCGAACCTACAATAATCAATTTAGAAGATTGATGTTTTATCCATTAAACTAAAAACGCTTAAATTAAATACATATCTTAGTATTTGAAAAAATCTCCTACCTTCCAAGGTAATAAAAGATGTAAGAATAATGAAATTAAGGGTACAAAACCTAAGATTATTATTATAAATAG